GTATTTGATGCAATTACAACACATACAAAAGATCAAAAAAAAATGAAAAAAGAATCTGTTGAAATTAGAATAGAAGAACTCAGTAAAAAGGTTTCTCGATGGTCATACAAATTAACCGAGAATTTGTTGGAAGAAGAGGAAGAGGAAGAAGAAAATGAAGAAGCATTGGAGGAAGAAGATTTTGCGATTCATTCAAGAAGAGCCAGACGTGTGATAATTTCTAACGAGAATGATCAGAATACCGATTTTTTTTCTATTTCTAGTATTCATAATATTAGTAACACTGATAAAAATGATGATCAAATGGAAGAGGAAGAGGTGTCTTTGATACGTTACTCAAAACAATCGGATTTTCGCCGTAATCTAATCAAAGGATCCATGCGCGCTCAAAGACGTAAAACAGTTATTTGGAACCTCTTTCAAGTAAATGTACATTCCCCACTTTTTTTGGATCGTTTAGACAAAACATCTTTTTTTTCGTTTTTTGATATTGATATCAACGAAATGAAGAATCTCGTTTTTAGGAATTGGGTGGGCAGAGAACAAGAATCAGAACTAAAAATTTCCTATTTTGAAAATGAAGATACAAAAGAAGAAAAGGAAAAAGAGGAAAAAATATATAAAAATGAACAAATAGAAATATCAGAAGCTTGGGATACCTTTATATTTACTCAAGTAATAAGAGGCTTGATGTTAGTAACCCAAGCTTTTCTTAGAAAAAACATTATATTACCTTCATTGATAATAGCCAAAAATATTTTCCGTATGTTATTATTCCAAGTTCCCGAGTGGAACGAGGATTTTAAGGAATGGAATAGAGAAATGCATATTAAATGCACCTATAATGGTGTTCAATTATCAGAAAAAGAGTTTCCCCAAGATTGGTTGATAGATGGTATTCAGATAAAGATTCTATACCCTTTCTGTCTAAAACCTTGGAGAAAATATAAGACACGATCTCATCATAGAGATATAATGAAAAAAAAAGAGAAAAAAACAAATTTTTGTTTTTTAACAGTATGGGGAATGGAAGCGGAACTTCCCTTTGGTTCTCCCCGAAAACGACCTTTTTTTTTTGAACCTATTTATAAAGAACTCCAAAAAAGAAAAAAAAAGGTGAAAAATAAATTTTTACAAGTTCTAAAATATTTAAATAAAAAAAGAAAAACCTTTCTAAAAGTTATAAAAGAAAAAACAAAAGGAGTCATCAAAATAGTTCGAGTTATAAAACTAATAATGAAAAAACTGGAGAAAGGAAATCCAAATTTATTATTTGAATTGAGGAAAGAAAAAGAAAAAGTATATGAACCGAACGAAAACAAAAAAGATTTCAAAAGAAATAATAAGATTCTTCGCGAATCGTCCGTTCTAAATCGAACGATGAATTTGTTAAATCATTCACTAAATTCACTAATAGAAAGAAGAATGAAAGATCTTTCTGATAAGACAATTCAAATAAGGAATCAAATTGAACGAACTGCAAAAGACAAGAAAAAAAAAGAACTAATTTATGATAATAAAAGATCGGGATCACAGAAATATATTTGGAAAATATTAAAAAAGAAAAATATCCGATTAATGCGTAAATCACACTACTTTATCAAATCATTCATTGAAAAAATATACATAGATATTTTGCTATGTACCATTACCGTTTCTAAGATCAATGCACAACTTTTTTTTGAATCAACAAAAAAAATCTTTAATAAATCCATTTACAACAATGAAATAAATCAAGAACAAGAAAGAATTGATGAAACAAATCAAAATACAATGAATTTTATTTTGACTATAAAAAAATTGTTTTCAAATACTGATAATACTAAGAATATCAATCAAAATTCCAATACTTATTGGAACTTTTCTTCCCTGTCCCAAGCATATGTTTTTTACAAAATATCGCAAAACCAATTACTTAAGAAATATCATTTGAGACCTGTACTTCAATATGAAGGAAGCTATCCTTTTTTTAAGGATAATTTAAAAGACTATTGTATGATACATGGAATATTTAATTCCAAATCAAGACATAATAAAATTCATACGTATGGAATAAACGAATGGAAAAACTGGTTAAAAGGTCATTATCAATACGATTTATCTCAAAAAAAAAGGTCTCGATGTATGATTCAAAATAAGGAATCAAACCAATTGGATTTATATAAAAAATACCAATTTATTTATTCCATAAATAAAAATGACTACGCAGCAAATTTATTTATGAGTGACAAATGGAAAAAACATTACAGATATGATCTTTTATCATATAAATATATATGCCTCCCTGATTTATACATTTCTGGATCAACATTAGAAAGAAATGGGGACCACGAAATTCCATATCATTTCAATACATCGAAACCTGAATCATTTTATGTATTGGTAAGTATACATAGTAATGATTATATAGAAAAAGGATATCTTATTGATAGGAATATAAATTTGGATAGAAAATATTTTGATTGTAGAATTCTTCATCTTTGTTTTATAAAAAATATTGATATCTGGACCGATATACATATTGGCATCAAAATTCAGAAAAATACTAAGACTGAAATTAATAATTTAAAAAAAATGGAAAAAAAAGATCTTTTTTTTCCTACAATTTATCAAGAGATCAAACCATGCAATAAAAAAAGAAACTTTTTTGATTGCATGGGAATGAATAAAGAAAGGTTATATGATACCGCATCGAATCATGATACTATATCCAATCTAGAAACTTGGTTCTTCCCAGAATTTATGCTACTTTTTGATGTATATAAAATTAAACCTTGGATCATCCCAATCAAATCACTCTTTTTTCATTTTTCTAGAAATGAAAAAAGTAAAAACATTAACGTAAATCCAAAAAAATCATCTAATGAAAAAAAAGATCTTGAATTAGGAAATTTCAAGCAGGAAGAAAACGAACAACAGGTCCAAAGAAATCGGAATCTACTAAAACAAAAAAATAAAAAAGATGTTGAAGAAGATTACGCAAGATTAGAAATAAAAAAAAAACAATATCAATATAAGAACAAGAATGAAATGGAACTAGATTTCTTTTTGAAAAAATATTTCCTTTTTCAACTAAGATGGGCTGATTCCTTAAATAATAAAATAATGAAAAATATCAGGGTATATTGTCTCCTACTTAGACTCATAAATCCAAAGGAAATTGCTATATCTTCGATTCAAAGAGGTGAAATTGATCTAGACGAAATGCTAATTCAAAAGGACCTAGTTCTTGCAGAATTGATAAGAAAGGGAATATTTATTATTGAACCGATTTGTCTATCTATACAAAGGGATGAAAAATCTATTATATATCAAACTATGGATATTTCATTGGTCGATAATAAGAAGCACCAAACAAATAAAAAATACACAAAAAAAAGATATATTGAGAAAAAGGGGTTTGAAAAACCCATTGCACGACACAGCAACATATTTTTGAGTGGAGACAAAAATAATTATGATTTACTTGTTCCTGAAAATATTATATCTCCCAGACGTCGTAGAGAATTTCGAATTCGAATTTGTTTCAATTCCCATAATTTTAATGTTGTGGATAGAAATACAAGATTTTGCAAAAAAAACAAAATAAGAAACTGCGGGCTATTTTTGAATGAGGATAAACATATTAATACAGATAGAAACAATTTAATTAAATTCAAATTTTTTCTTTGGCCCAATTATCGATTAGAAGATGTAGCTTGTATGAATCGCTATTGGTTTGATACCAATAACAGCAGTCGTTTCAGTATGTCAAGAATACATATGTATTCACAATTCAGAATGAATTCAATTCCAATGAAAAATGAAAAAAATTTATAGTGGATTTCCTACATATCGTGTAACATATTCGGTAGATGAAAGCCGAAACATATACACTGTGTAATATTCTAATACATGATGCTGATTTCATAGTGTATCAATTTTCGCTAGGAAGAGCGGAATCCTTTTAAGTAAAAAAAGAAAGTGTTCTCTTTCGTGAATACATATATGTTTTGTATATTTGATCCAAATATACAAAACATAAACCACATAAATAAAAAACAAAAGTAGTATATGAATGAAATCCAATTTTGATGTATACTAGATGAAAATAACTGGCATAATAAATATTATTATTTTTCCTGATTAGTAAAATTCACAGAAAAGAAATATAGAAATTTAAATTTATGGTCAAAAATTCATTCATCTCAGTTATTACACAAGAAGAAAAAGAAGAAAATAGTGGGTCTGTTGAATTTCAAGTATTCCATTTCACCAGTAAGATACGGAGACTTACTTCACATTTAAAATTGCACAAAAGAGATTTTTTATCGCAAAGGGGTCTACGAATAATTCTGGGAAAACGTCAACGATTATTGACTTATTTGTCAAAGAAAAATAAAGTGCGTTATAAGAAATTAATGGATCAGTTAGATATTCGGGAACCAAAAACTCGTTAATTAATTTTGAATTTATTCTTTGAGTTTCTTATTATTTTCTTATTATTATCCTTGTTCTTTTTTAATTATTTTTTTATTCTTTTACATTTTAAAAAATTCATGAAATAATGAATTAAGGAAAAAAATATGACTGTACCGGTTACAAGAAAAAATTTTATAATAGTTAATATGGGCCCTCACCACCCATCAATGCATGGTGTTCTTCGGCTGATCGTTACTCTGGATGGTGAAGATGTTATTGAATGTGAACCTATATTAGGCTATTTACACAGAGGGATGGAAAAAATAGCGGAGAACCGAACAATTATACAATATTTGCCTTATGTAACACGTTGGGATTATTTAGCTACTATGTTCACAGAAGCAATAACAGTAAATGCACCAGAACGATTGGAAAGTGTTCAAGTGCCTAAAAGGGCCAGTTATATCAGAGTTATTATGCTGGAGCTGAGCCGTATAGCCTCCCATTTGTTATGGCTTGGCCCTTTTATGGCCGATATCGGTGCACAGACTCCCTTTTTCTATATTTTAAGAGAGAGGGAATTAATATATGATCTATTTGAAGCCGCCACAGGTATGCGGATGATGCATAATTATTTCCGCATCGGAGGAGTAGCTGCAGATTTACCTTATGGCTGGATAGATAAATGTTTTGATTTCTGTGATTATTTTTTAACAGAAGTTGTTGAGTATCAAAAACTCATTACGCGAAATCCCATTTTTTTGGAACGAGTTGAAGGAGTGGGCATTATTGGTGGAGAGGAGACAATAAATTGGGGTTTATCAGGACCCATGTTACGAGCTTCTGGAATCCAATGGGACCTTCGTAAAGTTGATCGCTATGAATGTTACAATAAATTTGATTGGGAAGTCAAATGGCAAAAAGAAGGCGATACATTAGCTCGTTATTTAGTAAGAATCGGTGAAATGCAAGAATCCATAAAAATCATTCAACAGGCTCTAGAAGGAATTCCCGGAGGACCTTATGAGAATTTAGAAAACCGGCGTTTTCATAGGACAAAGAATTCCGAATGGAATAATTTTGAATATAGATTTATTACTAAAAAACTTTCACCCAATTTTGAATTGTTAAAACAAGAACTTTATGTAAGGGTAGAGGCCCCAAAAGGAGAATTAGGAATTTATTTAATAGGAGATAATAGTGTTTTCCCCTGGAGATGGAAAATTCGTCCACCCGGTTTCATCAATTTGCAAATTCTTCCCCAGCTAGTTAAAAGAATGAAATTGGCTGATATCATGACGATACTAGGTAGTATAGATATCATTATGGGAGAAGTTGATCGTTGAAATGATAATTGATACGACAGAAGTACAAACTATTAATTCTTTTTCTAAATTAGAATCCTTAAAAGAAGTCTATGGACTCATATGGATTCTTGTCCCCATTTTAACCCTTGTATTAGGAATCACAATGGGAGTATTAGTCATTGTGTGGTTAGAAAGAAAAATATCTGCAGCAATACAACAACGTATTGGACCTGAATATGCTGGCCCTTTAGGAATTCTTCAAGCTTTAGCGGATGGGACAAAACTACTTTTGAAGGAGGATCTTCTTCCATCTAGAGGTAATATTCGTTTATTTAGGGTCGGACCTTCTATAGGTTTTATATCAATTCTACTAAGTTATTTAGTAATTCCTTTTGGATATCACCTTGTTTTAGCAGATCTCAGTATAGGTGTTTTTTTATGGATTGCTTTTTCAAGTATTGTCCCCATTGGTCTTCTTATGTCAGGATATGGATCAAATAATAAGTATTCCTTTTCAGGTGGTCTACGAGCTACAGCTCAATCAATTAGTTATGAAATACCATTAACTCTATGTGTGTTAGCAATATCTCTACGTGTGATTCGTTGGAACATGAATTTTTTTTATCTCTTTTCTAGAAAAGAGATAAAAAATGAATTGAAATACAATAAAATAGAAATAGAATTCATATAATTCAATATTTAAATATGAATATGAAATAAAAGAATAAAAAAAATCTTTTTTTTTTAACATTTCAGTTCGATGAGTTAAACCAGATAGTTATATGAGTGAAACAAAACTGCTCCTCAATTTGCAGTAAAACAATAAAAATCTCATTCCCTAGGTACAAGAAGAAATTTGAAGTAAACATAAGTTGTTTACCCCAAGATTGAGATTATTTTTTTAGTCGTCATATCTTGAAGCGGATGCAAAAGATCAACTGTATTTCTAACTATACTGGGGATCAATCAAAAAGAAGTGGGCAGTTAGGAACACCAAAGTACGCAAAGGATGAGTAATCAAAATAATGTAAGGTATGAAAAAAAGGGATTTTTTCATAAAACTTTGCATAAAACGAATCATAATAAGGGCTTGAAGTTGGTAGAAATGATCAAGCAGTACTTCCCCACGATTCCGATCTAGAGTATGCTACTATTCGCTGATTAAATAAATGACTATCAAGAACGAATTAATCCTTTATTTTCTTTCCTTTTTTTTTTTTTAGTTTTCAGAAAGAAGAACAGGAACAAGACAAATAGAATGCAATACAATAATATAATAAAAAAGAATAAAACGGGAATAATAAGAAAATATTTATTTCTTCATACATATGCATATGGAAATTCTTATCATGATTCATTAACTAATGACCAATTCTTTCTATTTAGGAATAGAACCAGTATTTGATTGAAGGATTAAGTTATTGCTGAACAAAGATAATTTTGATTATTTTCATTATAATATCATTATAAGGGATGAGATCAATTCGGAAGTGCTTTTTCTTATTCTAACAGACAGAATGTTATTGGTCGAATTGAGGACTCTCCAACCTCCAATTTCTCTTTACATTGTATTTACCTAAGGTCCAAAGAGAGCTATAATACTATAAACTAGTCCTTACCTTACATTTCTTTGTGACCATATAGGAGCCGTATGAAACTTAGGTTTCATGTACGGTTTTGGAATAGCGATGGGAGCAGTGATGCTATCATCGACTATAATTATCTAACAGTTCGAGTACAGTTGATATAATTGAGGCACAGTCCAAATATGGTTTTGGGGGATGGAATCTGTGGCGTCAGCCCATAGGGTTTCTAGTTTTTATAATGTCTTCTCTAGCAGAATGTGAAAGATTACCTTTTGATTTACCAGAAGCAGAGGAGGAATTAGTAGCAGGTTATCAAACCGAATATTCAGGTATAAAATACGGGTTCTTTTATCTTACTTCTTACCTAAATCTATTAGTTTCGTCATTATTTGTAACAGTTCTTTACTTAGGTGGGTGGAATTTTTCTATTCCGTACATATCTCTTACTGAACTTTTTGGAATAAATAAAATGTTTAGAGTCTTTGTAATAGCAATTAGTATCTTTATTACATTAGCTAAAGCTTATTTGTTTCTGTTCATTCCTATCACAACAAGATGGACTTTACCTAGGATGAGAATGGATCAATTATTAAATCTTGGATGGAAATTCCTTTTACCTATTTCTCTAGGTAATCTATTATTAACAACTTCTTTTCAACTTGTTTCACTATAAACTATAAATAAAAATAAGAAATTAAGAGAAAACAATAATGAATATTCTATATTCATAACTTACATAACTTATCTCAACCAAGAGAAAGAAACATAAATTTTATTCATGGATATCTAAAATATGTTACCTATGGTTACTGGGTTCATGAATTATGGAAAACAAACAATACGAGCCGCAAGGTACATTGGACAAAGTTTCATAATTACCTTATCCCATACAAATCGTTTACCTGTAACTATTCAATATCCTTATGAAAAATCAATCACATCAGAACGTTTTCGTGGTCGAATCCACTTTGAATTTGATAAATGTATTGCTTGTGAAGTATGTGTTCGTGTATGTCCAATAGACCTTCCTATTGTTGATTGGAAATTTGAAAAAGATATTAAGAAAAAACAATTGCTTCATTATAGTATTGATTTTGGTGTCTGTATATTTTGCGGTAACTGTGTCGAGTATTGTCCAACAAACTGTTTATCGATGACTGAAGAATATGAGCTTTCCACTTATGATCGTCACGAATTGAATTATAATCAAATTTCTTTAGGTCGGTTACCAATCTCAATAATTGGAGATTACACAATTCAAACAGTTATGGATTCAACAAATCAAATGAAAAAATAAAAAACCCTTGCTTGGTTCAAGAACGATTACCAATTACTAAGATTTGGCTTGTAATAAAGTAAGTAGGATTAGCCAAATAATTTTATTTTATCTATCTAATGATATTCATTTTTTTTCATTCAATTAGGAAGGTATCATATAAAAAAATAGTTCCTTTCCTGGACCCTTAGTAAGGTCATGAAATATTTCGACTGATTTATTTATCTTTTATTTCATAATGGATTTACCTGGACCAATACATGATATTCTTGTAGTATTTCTGGGATCAGTTCTTATATTAGGAGGTCTGGGAGTAGTATTACTTACCAATCCCATTGATTCTGCCTTTTCATTGGGATTGGTTCTTGTTTGTATATCCTTATTCTATATTTCATTGAATTCCTATTTTGTAGCTGCCGCGCAGTTCCTTATTTATGTGGGAGCCATAAATGTATTAATCATATTTGCTGTAATGTTCATGAACGGTTCAGAATATTCCAATGATTCCTATTTGTGGACCGTTGGAGATAGGATCACTTCAGTGGTTTGTACAAGTATTTTTTTTTCATTAATGACTACTGTCCCAGATACGTCATGGTCCGGAATTTTTCGGACTACAAGATCAAATCAGATTATAGAACAGGACTTGATAAGTAACGTTCAACAAATTGGTATTCATTTATCCACAGATTTTTATCTTCCTTTTGAACTCATTTCTATAATTCTTTTAGTTTCTTTGATAGGTGCAATTACTATGGCTCGTCAATAATATAATATAATAAGAACTTCTTTTTTTTTAATTAAAGAATGAAAATGGATTTAATCCATTTTATTGAAATCTACTGTGAATATCTTCTTTTGTTCTGTAATTCTTCTATATCTAGTCAACTGAATCGGTTTAATTTTTGTTCGTTCATATTGAAATGAATCAAGATAGATGAGGAATTTATCAATGATGTTAGAGCATGTACTTTTTCTAAGTGTTTATTTATTTTCTATCGGTATCTATGGACTGATCACAAGCCGAAGCATGGTTAGAGCACTTATGTGTCTTGAGCTTATACTGAATTCGGTGAATATAAATCTCGTCACATTTTCCGATATATTTGATAGTCGGCAATTAAAAGGAGAAATTTTCTCAATCTTTGTTATAGCCATTGCAGCTGCTGAAGCAGCTATTGGACTAGCTATTGTTTCGTCGATCCATCGTAACAGAAAATCAACTCGTATCAATCAATCAAATTTGCTGAATAATTAGTCATAATTATTCTATTTTCACATATAAATCAAAACATAAGACTTTTAGAATATTCTTAGAATATTCTAATATAGAATCTAATAGAATTAGAATAGTAAGATAATTTAATTAGAATTAAATAGAATATAATATTTTATTATTATTATTTTCTTTCTTCTCTTTTTTCATATAAATTTATGATTTAGAGTTACTAACCTATTCTATCACTAATCTAATAACAAACGTATTAATCTGATATATAATATATCACCTTAATTCTATTTCTATATACTAGAATATGTCTATATTTATCTTTCTATATGTATATGAATATATACGTATAGAAAGATAGTAAATTTAACATGAATTGAATTCATAAACTCATATTTCATGGTTATTGAAATGTAAATCAAAGTATCTTGGCCCTTTCTCATAAACAGATTATAAAATCTATTGATTCTTAAAATTTTGATAAATTATTGATTCGTCTGGTGTCTACAATAGAAAATATATGATTTATTTCATTTTCTTATTTTCTTTTACCAGATCGAAAATCTTTTGTGTTCAAAACTGGAATTTATAGACCCAATGTCACATTCAGTAAAGATTTATGATACATGTATAGGATGTACCCAATGTGTTCGAGCTTGCCCCACGGATGTATTGGAAATGATACCTTGGGACGGATGTAAAGCTAAGCAAATTGCTTCTGCGCCAAGAACCGAAGATTGTGTAGGTTGTAAAAGATGTGAATCCGCTTGTCCAACGGATTTTTTGAGTGTCCGTGTTTATTTATGGCATGAAACAACTCGCAGCATGGGTCTTTCTTATTGATATGTGACAAAAAATTCCACTTGAATCATTTGATTCCTCTTTACCGACAAAAGCCCGTACTCGAGAAAAGAAAATATATTATTCTTCTCCCGAGCACGGGCTTTTCTGGTCTAATTTTATCTTGTCTTTATCACGAGTTATTTTCCTTGGTTAACAATACTTATTGTTTTTCCCATATTCGCGGGTTCTTCAATTGTCTTTTTCCCTCATAGGGGAAATAAGGCGTATAGGTGGTATACTCTATGTATATGTATACTAGAGCTCCTTCTAATGACTTATGTATTTTGTTATCATTTTCAATTGGACGATCCATTAACCCAATTGAAGGAGGATTTTCAATGGATCAATCTTTTTGATTTTCACTGGAGACTGGGAACCGATGGACTTTCCATAGGACCCATTTTACTGACAGGATTTATCACTACTTTAGCTACTTTAGCAGCTTGGCCAGTTACTCGAAATCCGCGATTTTTCTATTTCTTGATGTTAGCAATGTATAGTGGCCAAATAGGATCATTTTCTTCTCGAGACCTTTTACTTTTTTTCATCATGTGGGAATTAGAATTAATTCCTGTTTACTTACTTTTATCCATGTGGGGAGGAAAAAAACGCCTGTACTCGGCTACAAAGTTTATTTTGTGCACTGCCATAGGTTCCATTTTTAGGAGTTCTAGGTATGGGTTTATATGGTTCCAACGAACCAACATTAGATTTAGAAAAATTAGCTAATCAATCGTATCCTGCAGCATTGGAAATAATATTCTATTTTGGTTTTCTTATTGCTTATGCTGTCAAATCGCCGATGATACCCCTACATACATGGTTACCAGATACCCACGGGGAAGCACATTACAGTACATGTATGCTTTTAGCTGGAATCTTATTAAAGATGGGAGCATATGGATTGATTCGGATCAATATGGAATTATTAGCTCACGCTCATTCTAGATTATCTCCCTGGTTGGTGATAGTAGGAATAATACAAATCATTTATGCAGCTTCAACCTCTCTCAGTCAACGCAATTTAAAAAAACGTATTGCCTATTCTTCCGTATCTCACATGGGTTTCATAATTATAGGAATTGGTTCTATAACTGGCATGGGACTTAATGGAGCTATTTTACAAATAATCTCTCATGGATTGATTGGTGCTGCACTTTTTTTCTTAGCAGGAACAAGTTGTGATAGAATACGTTTTGTTTATCTCGAAGAGATGGGGGGGATATCTATCCCAATGCCAAAAATATTTACCATGTTTAGTAGTTTCTCGATGGCTTCTCTTGCATTGCCAGGAATGAGTGGTTTTGTTGCAGAATTCTTAGTCTTTTTTGGAATAATTACCAGCCCAAAATATCTTTTCATGCCAAAAATGTTAATTACTTTTGTAATGGCAATTGGAATGATAATAACTCCTATTTTTTTATTATCTATGTTACGTCAGATTTTCTATGGATATAAGCTATTCAATATTCCAAACTCAAATTTTTTTGATTCTGGACCACGAGAACTTTTTGTTTCGATATGTATCTTTTTACCTGTAATAGGAATTGGTATTTATCCTGATTTCGTTCTCCCGTTATCGGTTGACAAGGTACAAGTTCTAATATCTAATTATTTTTATAGATACTAATTCTTTTTTTTAGATTCAATAATAAATGAAATAAAATTCATTAATTAGAAAGAAAGTCTTAGAATTCTTTGACTTTCATATTTTCACGATTCTTCGTTGTATAATGAAAAAAAAAAGGAAAGGTTAATTAGAATTGTAATGAAATACATCTAAAGTTTTTGAGAACCATTTAAATAGAGGAATTATTCAAAAGGTTCTCAAAAACTCGCATAAAATTTTATTGTGTATCAGACGATTTTTTTATGTATTCTTCATATCGAAACAAAAAGTTCTCGTGGTATAGTTTATTTTATTCAATTAGATATTAATTGGAATGAACCATAACTATGGAACCCGATTCCTAATAGATTGATCCCAAAATAGCATATCCAAATTAGAAGAAATCCTATAGAAGCTACAAATGCCGAATTTGTGCCTTGATCTTGCAATTTTGAATTTGTTCTAGTATGTAAATAAATTGCAAATATGGTCCAAGTAATAAATGCCCAAGTTTCCTTAGGGTCCCAATTCCAATAAGAACCCCATGCTTCATTAGCCCATACTGCTCCAGAAAGAATGCCTATGGTTAAAAAGGTAAACCCTAAACTAATGACACGATAACTCCAATAATCTAAACGCTGAATTAATTGATATTTGTAAAAATTTTGAACTGATAGGAAAAAAGTATTTTTTAATACACTTCCTTTTTCGTTCAAATATTCCATATTACCAAAGAAAAACGATTTCCTTAAACTTAAAAAATTCTTGAAAAAATTGATTTTTTTTTGAAATGTAATCACTATAAGAGCAATTGATAATAATGATCCGCATAAAAGAGCTGCATAGCTCAATAGCATCATACTGACATGCATCATTAACCACTGAGATTGTAGAGCAGGTACTAATATTGCGGGTTGATGCATTTCATTTGAAAGACCTGATGTGGCGAAACCTTGGGTAAAAATGGCACTTGGTGCAGTTATTGCGCTTAAATCATTTTTATAATTCCCAAGATAAGGAATCATATGAATAATGGATAAACTCCATGAAAGGAAGATTAATGATTCGTATAAATTACTTAAGGGAAAATGTTCCGAAGAAATCCAACGAATAACTAAAAACCCTGTTATAGAGAAAAAAGTAGCTATCATCCCTTTTTCTGACGAATTACGTAATCCTTCAATTTCGTCAACTAATAAGTTCATCAAATGAATTATAATCACAATTGAGATGATCGAAAAGGAAATATGAGTTAATATATGTTCTAAGGTCACAAATATCATAAAGAAGAGTCCCTTTTAAATAATTAAAATTGGGGAGAGGATTAAATAAAATCTAAAATATAATATTTTAAATATCTTATAGATTCTATTAGATCTATTGTGTCTATATTATTAATATTAATAATTATATATGCCGCCACTCGGACTCGAACCGAGATGCTCTAGCACTGCTTCCTAAGAGCAGCGTGTCTACCAATTTCACCATGGCGGCTTACCTTAAATAATTAAATAATAATAGAAAATTTATGTTGAATTGTATATATTCAATATAATTTAGGAAACAATGAATAAAGATGCATTGAATTTCTATTCATATGGAAATGTTCAATATCAATAATACTTAATTAGTATCTTCATCTTCGTAAGTTCATTTTTAATAATCAACTTTTCCGTACTAGAAACCTAGCTCTTGTTTATCCAGAACAGTCAGAACTCAAAAGCTTCGTTCTCGGTCGGGGTATTAAATTCATAATTTTTTTCTAATAATGATTTTTAGACCCAACACCTTAGTATAAAGCGTAATGAAATATTCATATTTTTCTTTGTCTATCGTAATTCGTAATTGTGCTTTTCAAAATAGAAAAGCACAATTCATAGGAAAGAAAAAATCATCTCACGAATTCAATATCAATCAATATGGATTTTGATAAATAGAATATAATAGAAATATAGAAATACTATAAAAAATAGAAAATACACAATACTGAGTACTTTGAATCAAGTAGAAAGAAAGATTCTTCTTTTTTATATTATATAGCTCTAACTAATAAGGAGAAGTGAAATACAAATACAATACATTTAGTAAAATTGATTGGAAGTTCTTTTAAACATGTCAATTAATATTTTTACAAGACTTTTTTTTGTCGCACAAAAAAACTTTTTGACTGTCCGGTGGAAATAGATTTAGCTAAAGAAAAAGCTTTTACTGCCTCTAAAGATCCTTTTTTTTTCCAAAGATTTCTACGAATATGCTTTTTTGACATAGAAGTACGTTTTTTTGGAACTGCCATTCAAAAGATAGGTGACTCCTTTTTATCGTTGTATGTGAAAGACATATACTGTTTAAAATAAATTACTTTTTATTAGTCATTATCTATACTTAATTCCATAAATTTCCTCAATAATATCATAACATACAAATAAAATAAAAGAAATAAGAAAAGAGAAATATTTTAAAATGATTATATTGTCATAGACAATATATTTCAATTTTATATCTTCATTCTGATATTTGCATAATGTAATAATTACATATGTATTTTATATTTATTGTTTTATAAAAATTGTTTTATAAAACAATATATACAAAAAAATATACAAAAAAAGTAATCTAATTTTACTATTTCATATTATTTAATATATATTAAAATATTAGATTCATATATATACAATATTGCAAATATTCCTATTTAATATTAAGAATAGTAAGAGAAAATATTTATCTAATTTATCTAAATAGTAAACTATATAGTATATAAAAAAGTATATAAATATAGTATATTATAGTATATAAAAGAAAAGATTCTATATAAATATTATACAATAAAAAAAAAAAAAAGAAAGAAAAATAGAAAGAGATAAATAAATCTGTAACTGAACTTTAATATAAATAAAATAAATCTATTTTAAATCTAAAAATATATCATATATCTATAAATTACATTATTTTACATTTTACATAATTAGAATATAATGTAAAGGGAAAATCCAATTATTCAAAATCTAATATGATGTCATATTATTTCAAAAATATCTTTCTTTTCTAGAGTTTTAAGTTAATTTAAGTTAATTAATAACTAAGTAATAAACTTGACTAATTATTTGATCATATTATTTGATATATGACCAACCTATTGCAACTTTTATTTCAAATATTTAATAAAACAAAAAGTCATAATTCCAATATTTGTATTTTTGTATTTGATCTTTTTCATATTTTTTTCTTATTGTTTTGTTCTTTTCGAAAGAGATCAGAATTGGTGAATTGGAAACAATTATAAGAAAAAAGAACAATTTTGTTTCTTATGGAATATACATATAAATATGCATGGATAATACCCCTTTTTCCGCTCCCAGTTACTATGTCAATAGGATTTGGACTTCTACTTATTCCGACAGCAACAAAAGATCTTCGTCGTATGTGGGCTTTCCTAAGTGTTTTACTACTTAGTATAGCTATGTGGTTTTCGGCTAATCTGTCTATTCAGCAAATAAATGGAAGTTTGACCTATCAATATCTATGGTCTTGGACCATCAATAATGATTTTTTATTAGAGTTCGGACACTTGATCGATCCACTTACTTCTATTATGTCAATACTAATTACTACTGTTGGAATCCTGGTTTTTATTTATAGTGACAATTATATGTCTCATGACCAAGGATATTTGAGATTTTTTGCTCATATGAGTTTTTCCAATGCTTCAATGTTGGGATTAGTTACTAGTTCCAATTTGATACAAATTTATATTTTTTGGGAACTAGTGGGAATGTGTTCGTATTTATTGATAGGTTTTTGGTTCACACGACCCGTTGCAGCAAGTGCTTGTCAAAAAGCTTTTGTAACTAATCGTATAGGAGATTTTGGTTTATTATTAGGGACCTTAGGATTTTATTGGATAACTGGTAGTTTCGAATTTCGGGATTTGTTCCAAATAGTGAATACCTTGATCCATAATAATGGGGTCAATTCTTTATTTGCTACTTTATGTGCCTTTTTATTATTTATCGGTGCGGTTGCTAAATCCGCACAATTTCCCCTTCACGTATGGTTACCTGATGCCATGGAAGGCCCCACTCCTATTTCGGCTCTTATACACGCTGCTACTATGGTAGCAGCAGGAATTTTTCTTGTAGCTCGGCTTCTTCCTCTTTTCATAGTTATACCTTACATAATGAATCTCATTTGTTTAGTAGGTATAATAACAGTACTTTTAGGAGCTACTTTAGCTCTTGCCCAAAGAGACATTAAAAGAAGTTTAGCTTATTCTACAATGTCTCAATTGGGTTATATTATGTTAGCTCTAGGCATAGGTTCTTATCGTGCTGCTTTATTTCATTTGATCACCCATGCTTATTCTAAAGCTTTATTGTTTTTGGGATCCGGATCCATTATTCATTCAATGGAACCTATTGTTGGATATTCGCCAGAGAAAAGTCAGAATATGGTTCTTATGGGAGGTTTAACAAAATATGTTCCAATTACAAAAATTACTTTTTTTTTAGGTACACTTTCTCTTTGTGGTATTCCACCTCTTGCTTGTTTTTGGTCCAAAGATGAAATTCTTTACGATAGTTGGTTGTACTCACCAATTTTCGCACTAATAGCTTGGTTCACAACAGGATTAACCGCATTTTATATGTTTAGGATGTATTTACTTACCTTTGATGGGTATTTGCGCATTCATTTTCAAGATTATAGTAGTTTTAGTAGTACAAAAAAGAGCTCGTTTTATTCAATATCTCTATGGGGAAAAGGGACACTTAAGAAAGTCAATAGTAATTTCTTTTTTTCAAAAATGAATAAGAATAAGATTTGTTTTTTTTCAAAAAATATATCTAAAATTGACGAGAATGTAAGAAGTAAGATACGATACTTTAGTACTTACTTTAGAAATAGATACACTTATATGTATCCTCACGAATCGAGCAATACTATGTTATTTCCTCTCCTTATATTAGTACTATTAACTTTGTTCATTGGATCAATAGGAATTTCTTTTAACGGAGGAGTAATAGATTTGGATCTATTATCAAAATGGTTAACTCCATCTACAACCCTTTTTCATCAGAAATTAAATTCTTCTGATGATTGGTATGGATTTTTTTCAAATGTTTTTTTTTCAGTAAGTATAGCTCTTTTCGGACTATTTATAGCATCTATTTTTTATGGATCTATTTATTCATCTTTCAAAAATTTGGGCTTAATTAATTTCTTTTTCAAAAGAATTCCTAAAAGAATTATTCT